AAACTTTTCCTTGATACCTAACATAATGAATAAACGGATCCTTGAACAACCCCAGCTTAGTTTGAATAGAAAACACTTCTTGTAGAAGTGTGTTTTTTTTTTCATAGAAGTGGATTCGCTCAAAAAAGACTCCAAAAGATGTTGATCGTAAATGCAACGATTGGTTACGCAGAAACCCGAAGATGAATTCGGATTCGCAGACATGCGAATTATACAGGAACAACAAAGATTTTTGATTCCTTTTAAAATTTAAAAAACTGGAAATGGGTTTCTTTAGTGTAATAAAGCTATCCCAATTATCATACTTATAAAGAAAGAATCGTACTAAATGTAACGAAGAAGCATCTTTCACCCAGTAGCGTAGGGTTTGAACCAATATCTCGAGATGGATGGGAATGGTTATTTCTATATCTGACACAGAAGTTAAATGTATAAATTGATCTTCTAAAAACGGAAATAAGGAATGAATTGAGCGTAAATTCTGAAATTTTACGATTTCTTTCTTTGCAAAAGAAGATTCTAGTCGTAGAGAAAAAAAAATTTCTATAATTACTGAAAAAGCTTCTGATAGCATTTGAGAATACAAATTCTTGTTGTGCCCCAAAAATGCATTTTTGTTAGAACCATTAGTAAAAAGAGCAAAATGCTTCTGTTGATACATTCGATTAATTAAACGCTTAAGAAGTAGAAAACTAAATTTTTTGTCATAATCCACATTTTCCAACAAAACGGATCTATGATCATGAGCAAATGAAGAAATATACTCTTGAAAAATAAGTGGATATAGGAAGTAATGTTGATGAGACTTAGCAAGTTCTAAATATCCTTTAACTTCCTCCATTTTAAATGGAACTTCGATTTAAATAAAAGATAATAGATTTCGTGGATTATCAAATGATACATAGTGCGATACAATCAAAACAAGGTATTAGAGGAAAAAATACCCCGGAGATAAGGAAATGGATCAATGGACTCTCTATCCTCTCTTTTCCATATAAAAACTGAGTATTCATTATAGTAGAAGAAGGTGATTAGAAATCCTTTATTTTTTCAATTTAATCGCTCTTTTGATTTTGGAAAATGGATACTTATCAATCTACGGCTTCTTTTACACAGTCATCTCCACTCTAAAAGGGAGAATAGTTAGGATTTTTTTAATGGATAATCCATTCATGGGAGAAGCCTTTCCCGTAGCAGGCACTAATATATTTTTAACGTATAATTAGATCGGGTATTCATTCAAATTACGAACATAAGCACGTGGCTTTTTGTTTCCCTAAAATTGGAGCCAAAAGGCTCTATCCATTTATTCACCTGACCCAACTTTCAATTCATTTTTTGCTCCAAGAATTAAAATCAGGACCGAGTTTTGCAGAATTAAATATTCTCAGAATTCTCTATTGATACGACATGCTATTTTTTCCAGTCATTCCCATTTAGGATCAGTCGTGGTCGTACAAACTCTACCGACGGTACGGACGAATCCCTTGCTTCATACAGATATGTAAAAGATCCTAGTCGCACTTAAAAGCCGAGTACTCTACCGTTGAGTTAGCAACCCCAAACCAAAAAGGAAAGTCTATAAATCCAGTCAAAACCAAACTAAAGATTGCATGACACAATCAAAACACTGAATTAAATTAAAAACTAATAAAAATGAAGGAAAAAAAACAAGAATCTATGGAACAAAGATACATAGATCTTTTTCTTTTTAGTCACGATTTAATTATATTTGTTCAATAGACTGTTGTCAAGATAAATGTTCAGAAAAGAATATAATACAAAAAGGGCAACAAATTGCATTCGAAATTACTAAGAAAAAAAGAAGGACTTGTGTTGGATTGGCACTACATGGATTAGCTACATATCTAAATATAGATAAATAAAAACTAAATGGAAATAGCAAAGACAAAGATGAAAAAAAAAAAATAAAAATATACCGGGATTAATTAATCAATAAAATAATAAGTTGACAAAGCAAGTTTAATCTCGTCTTTTAGAACTCCAACCAAAACCATCCAATTAAAGTTACAGGGAATATCAAAATTTTCGATTTATAAGATCCAAGTTCTTGAGCTATTCTATTCATTTGAAGATTTTTCTATCAATACATATACATACAAGGTATTTTCTTTCTTATCATGGGATTTTATAGGAACAAAAAAATGGGTTCTGATTAGAGTAAGACTAAGAAAACGAATAGATCCGAGTCATACCCACACTCTTTTTTTGTATTATTTCTTTAATTTCGATTAATTAAGAAAAAGTTCCCTAAATACATCTGCCTTCTTTGAAATATCATGAACAGTTCCTGTCGGTTGAGCCCCCTTTTCAAGGAAATAGAGAAGAGCAGGAACGTTTAACTGGGTTTGATTTCTTATCGGATCATAAAAACCCACTTTACGAAGATCTCTTCCTTCTCTTCGGGCTCGAACATCAATTGCAACAATTCGATAAACAGCTCATTGGGATAGATATAAGACCCCCCCCTAGAACCGTATAAGAAGTTTTCCCTTCGTACGGCTCAAGAAAAAATGATTCGAAATTCTATAATTTAATTTGAATGCCAAGTAGATCCCTAAAATCATTAAACAAATAGAATCAAAATAGCGCCCTTTCTTGTTTCGAAAAAAAAAAACAAAAAAGGCATTCGTCCTCATAACTCAAGTTCGATAACTCTCAAATAGTTCAAAGAATGACCTTAGGCATTTTCGTTATTGAGCGGTCTCTAACCTCTTTCTGTCCCGTTTAGAAGTTTTTTATTCCTCTCTCTAGTTATTAACTAGTTATTAAGACAATTGAAAAAAGTCTTTCCTTGTTCCACTATCTTTTATCTTTGTTTTGAATCCTTAGGTTTAGACATTACTTCGGTGATCCTTAATCATTTCAAAATGGCAGCAACGTACCCTTTTTTAGGCTTTCTTATATCAAAGAATCAAATCCAGTCGAATGCTTGATTTCCGCTTTATCCACTTTGAATCAAAAGAGTTTTAACAACTCGAAAAACGGGTTTGAAACGTGCTCGAATTTGATCCTTTTGATTTGAAGATACACTTACGAAGTTGTTCCAACTTAGTCATTGGCACTCACCCTAGATCCCTGCCCCTGAGAAATCAATCAATACTTTAGACTTTAGACTCGAGCTCCATCATATTATGGACTATTTGAATTACAATCGAGAGTAATAGAACAGACCAAAAGATGTCGAGCCAAGGGCACTTTCATTGCTATCTAAAATGACGGATGTAAGAAATCCACAGCTGATCATGTCCTTCAAGTCGCACGTTGCTTTCTACCACATCGTTTCAAACGAAGTTTTACCATAACATCCTATAGTTTAGAAATGAAATCATGAGTAGTCATTGGTTTGGGCAGTATTCTGTATATAGGCATTTATTTTACGTATATATGGGTACGTGGTGAAATTCGTTTCTAAGAACGTCCGCACGAAGAATTCAACTTACATCCCCTATTTAACTCCCAAATTGTATTGTATTGTATAAAAATCAAAATAACATGAATAAACGAGTTCTTTTTAACGAATCCACAGTTTTGAGTCCCGAGAACTAACAGGAAATCATAGAAAATTTGGAAAATACATTTAGTACTTCTACATCAGTATTTGACTAAAGTATTTTAACCTATCCTAAGATAGAAAAACCCACCGTTCTTTCATTCTTGTCTACTTCAACTAACGATAGGTTAAGGAAAAGGGTTAAATAAAAAAACAAAAAAATTCCAGTTTTTTATGAAGTGAAAAAAAAAGCGATATCTGTGGAAAATTTTTCTTTTTTATTGCTTTATCTGATTAACGCAATAGGAATCGAACGAGTAAAGGATTTCCGTATCGATTTGCTAAGTTAAACAAGCGTCACCTTAATAATTTAATTATGGATTAACTATTTCAATTAAACCATTGTTACTGAAATAGAACAATCCATGGAAGTCCCCACTTGAAAGTAAATTTTATAGAATCTTTCCATAAAGTGACTCGAATATACGAATAACCTCTTCTCAAAATTGTTATCTAGATTTACAATTATTAATTCATTTTTGAAATTAGAGCAAAAATGGAAATACCTAAAAAAGCGGGTTCAAAGGAAAAAGGCATCTGTTACGGATCTAATTTACTTGACCTTTTATTAATGAGATTTGGCGAACATATAAAGGTATTAAAACGGATACTTTTCGTTATGGATATCATGAAGCATAAATAAAAAGCAGACCTTTTGCAGATTTCTGAAATGAAATATCTGAGCTAGCCTAGGTAGAAAGTATAAAAAAGGATTCGGATTAAGTTTCTCGTTCTTAGCTTTTATTTTACCCTACTAGAGTCTTGTCTGAAGAGACGTAATACCCTTGAATGAAGTCAATTACTAAATACCTTTTGTGTAGATTTTGTGTAGAATTGAAAATTTCTTACTAATTCTAATTATAAGTACTTACCTTCACTATGAATATGAAAGAGCATGTTCCTACGATGAAAGGGTTGGACGACTTCTTTTTTTTATTCAAACTAGTGTAATCTATCTTCGTTATCCCTGCCCGAAAAAAATATATATATATTATATATATATATAATATATACATATCTCAATTGAGTTTGTAAAAAAGATATGGTTCAGACTCAAATCAGTAGTAGTAAAAAGTCAAAAGAAGAATCAACTTCTATCCAATACGCTAGCCTTTTGAAAAAAAAATATTTTTTTATTTATTCGCATATAATCCATATCTTCTGGGACGGAAGGATTCGAACCTCCGGATAGCGGGACCAAAACCCGTTGCCTTACCACTTGGCCACGCCCCACTTCGATTTATATTCTTCACTAATAAACACTACTGTTCGTAGTAGTGGTTCGTCAATTCCATCCAAAATTTCTAATAATTTTGAACAGGCATCGATATAGAATTATATAAAAATGGATTGATCATTACATCGAATTTAATTAAGATATAAGCTATTGTATGAAATTTTAATTTCTTCTATTTTGAATTGAAAATCGAAGGATTTTTGGTTGGGTAAGTTCAAATAAAAAGAAGGTTTTTGAGTCTATTTTACTTTCTTCACTTTCCCTTATATCAATAACTCAATCAAAAAGCAATTATCTCCAAGAACAATAAATGTTATGCTTAATATCTTCAGTTTGAGCGGTATCTGTCTTAATTCTGACCTTTATTCGATTCATTTTTTATTTGCCAAATTACCCGAGGCCTACGCCTTTTTAAATCCAATTGTCGATCTTATGCCAGTTATACCTCTACTATTTTTTCTCTTAGCCTTTGTTTGGCAAGCTGCTGTAAGCTTTCGCTGAGATATTTAATGCTGTTCGAGAAAAAACTATCCTAGAAAACTTCATGTTTTCTTCAATAAAAAAATTCGAATAATTGATAAGATCCGATAGGGCTGATCTCTTGGTGCAGAAAAAGTTGCGCTAAATCTGGATCACCTCATTTCTTCATTCTGACCCTTTTTTCCGATGAAAAACTCTAGTGGGTTACCCAACAATTTACTAGAATTTTGTTTTGGAGATGAAAGACACTTTTAAAAGTCTTCTTCCAAAATATTAGAATTGAATTTTCAAAAATTCAGCTTTTAAAAACAGCTGAATTTCTTAGTATCAAAAAAGTTAGGATATGTGGTATAAAAACGGAGAATCTATTCTCTTTTTACAAAAAAAATGATATTGGAGATTGTGTAATGCTTACTCTCAAACTCTTCGTTTACACAGTAGTTATATTCTTTGTTTCTCTCTTCATCTTCGGATTCCTATCTAATGACCCAGGACGTAATCCTGGACGAGAAGAATAAAAAAATAGGAGAAGACTTTTTCCGTTCTTTTGCTTTATGATTTGCTTAGCATTTTTTCGATTTACTCCTTTAACTAGGAATTTTACTATAAAAAAAGGGTTTACCTTCCGATAAATATTAATATTATATAAATATTATATTTATATTTATTAACGAAAATGAAAAGATAAATTCAACGGAAACGGAAAGAGAGGGATTCGAACCCTCGGTACGAATCGCTCGTACAACGGATTAGCAATCCGACGCTTTAGTCCACTCAGCCATCTCTCCAATTGAAAAAGAATAAGTACTATGTTACATTACTTAACATGTATAAGGTAAGGATTGAAAAGATTTTTTCTTCGTTATTTTTCCTTTATTATATACATCTAAATATAAAGAAAGTTTAACCAAAATCCCACCCTTTTTTTTGATAAAGTAAGAGTAAGGGCTTTGTGATTCCCACGGCCTGGCCGGGTTAGTACCTAGCCGGGCCTTTTTTTAATACTTTAGCCTAAACGGGACTATTCGCTTTTTTTACTAGATACTAGATATAGTTGGAACTACTTCCCAAAATTTAAAAGATCCTACCTTATTTTGTTTGATAAATGCTTTACGTGAAAAAAGGGGGTTCCATTTTTTAATCGGGGATTCTTAGATCAGGTATTTTTAGGTTATAACTGAAGTTATTTTTTCGAACCCTAATTGGCCCAAACCCCTCCAGCAAAAAAAGATCATTCGAATCCCTTTTTATTTTTTTTTATTAAATTTAAATAAAAAAAATAAAAATTATATTAATTTAATAATTAGAGTCACCTGACAAAAGGCAGAAACACTCTAAGTTTCATGATTTTTACGGATACTGTTAGAATGATTTGTTGTTCGACAAAAACCCATTTCTATACAATAATGACATTGTAGCGGGTATAGTTTAGTGGTAAAAGTGAGATTCGTTATATGAATCCCCTAATAGTTAAGGGGTCCTTCGGTTTTCTTTGTATTCCGAACAAAAACTTCATTTCTTAAGAAGGATTTAACCCTTTACCTCGCAATGACAAATTCGAGGACAAATCCACATTCTCGTGATTTTTATCCAAATTGAAAGTCGAAATTTGAAACTTGGATTATGAAATTACGAAACAGAATCTTTTTTGAATTGGATCACTACTTCCAATTGAATGAGTATGAGTAAAGGATCCATGGATAAGGAAAGTAAAAAAATTTCTAATCGTAACTAAATCTTCTATTTTTTATTTTTTATTTGTCGAGGGAAAATGGAAGCAAAATAGCTATAAAATGATGTCTTTGGTTTACTATAGACATCAAAATATTCCTTTAGCTCGGTAGAAAAGAAGACCTTTCCTCAGGATTCTCTCCACTAGAAATAGAGAACGAACTAACTAAAAAGATTTTTCTAATCTTACTCTTATAGAGGGATCATCTATAAAGCGAGCCGTCTTGAATACATTCAAGATCGAAAAGCTGACATAGATGGTATGGATCAAATTTTGTTACTTTTTTTCATTCCCAGCTTAGATCATGCAATTTCTCCATCTTCCATAAAGGAGCCGAATGAAACCAAAGTTTCATGTTCGGTTTTGAATTAGAGACGTTAAAAATCCTGAGTTGACGTCGACTATAACCCCTAGCCTTCCAAGCTACCGATGCGGGTTCGATTCCCGCTACCCGCCTTTTCGTTTTTTTCTATATTT